CCAATTGATAGCCTCGACTCGTATCCTAGCCCGTTTGAGAGCTAGCTTTGCTTCAACCAATTCTTTTGTACCCTCAGCTCTACTCAAGTTAGCTTCGGCTATTTCAAGTGCCTGTTGAGCTTCTTCTGGATCAATGTCACTACCCAGTTCTGCATCATTTCCTAAAATGATGATCTCATTATTAACTATTCTTGCAAAACCACTCCACAGAACCGCCGTTAACCATTGGTCGTTGAGTAGGCGTATTCTCAAAGGACCCATATCTACAGCTGTGTTAATGGGGGCGTGGTTTGGTAATACACCAATTTGGCCGCTATTAGTAGATAAAATGATTTCTTTCACTTCACAATCCCAAATAATTCGTTTAGGAGTCAGTACATAAAGATTTAATTTCATTTCTTCAATTTGTTCTCCTCTTCTAAGTTTATAGCTTTCGTGCTAGCTTCATCGATGTTCCCTACCAAATAAAAAGCCTGTTCGGGTAGGCCATCTAATTCTCCGGAAAGGATTAGTTGAAACCCCCTAATTGTTTCTGCAAGACTAACATACTTTCCTGGAGAACCGGTAAAAACTTCTGCCACAAAGAACGGTTGTGATAAGAACCGCTCAATTTTTCGTGCTCTTGCTACAGTTAAACGATCCTCCTCCGATAATTCATCCAACCCAAGAATTGCAATAATGTCCTGAAGTTCCTTGTAACGCTGTAAAGTTTCCTTAACTCTTTGCGCAGTTTCATAATGGTCCTTGCCAACGATCCGAGGCTGTAACATAGTTGAGGTTGAATCTAAAGGGTCTACTGCGGGATAAATACCCTTGGAAGCTAATCCTCTGGAAAGTACGGTAGTTGCGTCCAAATGTGCAAATGTTGTGGCAGGAGCAGGGTCGGTCAAATCGTCCGCAGGTACATAAACGGCTTGGATCGAAGTTATTGATCCCTTGTTGGTAGAAGCAATTCTTTCTTGTAAAGAACCCATTTCTGTACTAAGGGTAGGTTGATAACCCACTGCAGAGGGCATTCTCCCTAATAAGGCGGATACCTCCGATCCTGCTTGAACAAAACGAAAGATATTATCGATGAATAAAAGCACGTCTTGCTTATTAACATCTCGGAAATATTCTGCCATAGTTAGGGCAGTTAAACCGACTCTCATACGAGCTCCCGGCGGTTCATTCATTTGGCCATAGACTAGAGCTACCTTTGATTCCTCAATATTTTTTTCATTAATTACTCCAGATTCCTTCATTTCCATATAAAGATCATTTCCTTCACGAGTCCGTTCCCCTACTCCGCCAAATACGGATACGCCTCCATGAGCTTTAGCAATGTTATTGATTAATTCCATGATGAGTACTGTTTTACCTACTCCTGCCCCCCCAAATAGTCCGATTTTTCCTCCACGTCGATAAGGAGCTAAAAGATCGACCACCTTAATACCTGTTTCAAAGATAGATAATTTCGTATCTAACTCAATAAAGGCAGGCGCAGATCTATGAATAGGGAATGTTGCACTAGTATCTACAGGACCCAAATTGTCAATAGGCTCCCCAAGAACGTTAAAAATTCGTCCGAGAGTAGCTCCACCGACCGGAACACTAAGAGGAGCTCCTGTGTCAATCACTTCCATTCCTCTCATCAACCCGTCTGTAGCACTCATAGCTACAGCTCTAACTCGATTATTTCCTAATAATTGTTGTACCTCGCAAGTCACATTAATTTGCTTATCGGCAGTGTCCCGACTCTTGACTATCAAAGCGTTATAAATATAAGGCAACTTGCCCGGGGGAAAAGTGATATCCAGCACGGGTCCAATAATTTGATCAATACGCCCTGCATTTTTTTCTTCAATTGTGGAAACCCCGGGACGCGAAGTAGTAGGATTGGTTCTCATAATTATCACATAATTCTAAAAAAAGGAATTTCTCGAAATTTTTCTTTTTTTTTCTTGTTGAATAATGCCAAATCAAATAAAAAAAAATATCCAAAAATCCAAAAGTTAAAAGGAAATGAATTAGTTAATTCAATAAAAAAGAAAAGGGGACTAGCACTTGATTTTGTTGCCTAAGCGAATCCCATTCACTCGTTTACTTCATGGAATGAGTCCGGTGGAAAGTTCAATCAATCTTATTTTTCATAGACATTTTTCCTTTTGGCAAGGATCTTTGCCTCCTATACTTTCCTGTCTAGGACTTGGATATACAAAATATATACTACTGTGAAGCATAGATTGCTGTCAACAGAGAATTTTCTTAGTATTTAGGTATTTAGATTCAAAATAAGAAAGGGGCTTATTAAGATAAGAACTTCTAAAATTGTAAAATAAGAATTAAGGGATTAGTTTGGGTTGCGCTATATCTATCAAAGAGTATACAATAATGATGGATTTGGTGAATCAAATCTATGGTTTAATAATGAACCATGTTAACTTACCATAACAACAACTCAATCCCTATCGAATTCCTATAGTAGAATTCCTATAGGATAGAACGTACACAGGGTGTACGCATTATATATGAATGAAACATATTCATTAACTTAAGCATACTCCCTTTTTTATTTAATGAGTTGATATTAATTGAATATCTTTTTTTTTTTTTTAGATTTTTTCAAAATTTACGCTTAGTCCATATCGAGTAGACCCTGTCGTTGTGAGAATTCTTAATTCATGAGTTGTAGGGAGGGACTTATGTCACCACAAACAGAAACTAAAGCAGGTGTTGGATTTCAAGCTGGTGTTAAAGATTATAAATTGACTTACTACACCCCGGAATACGAAACCAAGGATACTGATATCTTGGCAGCATTCCGAGTAACTCCTCAGCCCGGGGTTCCGCCTGAAGAAGCAGGGGCTGCAGTAGCTGCGGAATCTTCTACTGGTACATGGACAACTGTTTGGACTGATGGACTTACCAGTCTTGATCGTTACAAAGGACGATGCTATCACATCGAACCCGTTCCTGGGGAAGACAGTCAATATATCTGTTATATAGCTTATCCGTTAGATCTATTTGAAGAGGGTTCTGTTACTAACATGTTTACTTCCATTGTGGGTAACGTATTTGGTTTCAAAGCCCTACGCGCTCTACGTTTGGAGGATCTACGAATTCCTGCTGCTTATGCAAAAACTTTCCAAGGTCCGCCTCATGGTATCCAAGTTGAAAGGGATAAGTTGAACAAGTATGGTCGTCCGTTATTGGGATGTACTATTAAACCAAAATTGGGATTATCCGCAAAAAATTACGGTAGAGCATGTTATGAGTGTCTACGCGGTGGACTTGATTTTACCAAAGATGATGAAAACGTAAACTCACAACCATTTATGCGCTGGAGAGACCGTTTTGTCTTTTGTGCCGAAGCAATTTATAAAGCACAAGCCGAAACCGGCGAAATCAAGGGGCATTACTTGAATGCGACTGCAGGTACATGCGAAGAAATGATGAAGAGAGCTGTATTTGCGAGGGAATTAGGGGTTCCTATTGTAATGCATGACTACTTAACTGGAGGATTCACCGCAAATACTACTTTGTCTAATTATTGCCGCGACAACGGCCTACTTCTTCACATTCACCGAGCAATGCATGCAGTTATTGATAGACAGAAAAATCATGGTATGCATTTCCGTGTATTAGCTAAAGCATTGCGTATGTCTGGGGGAGATCATATCCACGCCGGTACAGTAGTAGGTAAGTTAGAAGGGGAACGCGAAATGACTTTAGGTTTTGTTGATTTATTGCGCGATGATTATATTGAAAAAGATCGTTCTCGCGGTATCTTTTTCACGCAGGACTGGGTATCCATGCCAGGTGTTATACCTGTGGCTTCGGGGGGTATTCATGTTTGGCATATGCCAGCTCTGACCGAAATCTTTGGAGACGATTCCGTATTACAATTTGGTGGAGGAACTTTAGGACATCCTTGGGGGAATGCTCCAGGTGCAGCAGCTAATCGGGTGGCTTTAGAAGCCTGTGTACAAGCTCGTAACGAAGGGCGCGATCTTGCTCGTGAAGGTAATGAAATTATCCGAGCAGCTTGCAAATGGAGTCCTGAACTAGCCGCAGCTTGTGAAGTATGGAAAGCGATCACATTCGATTTCAAGCCGGTAGATACCATCGATTAAGTAGATAAAACTAGATATAAAGAAGGTCTAAATAAAAAAGAAGCGAAATAGAAAGAGAAAAAATCAGTTACGAAATGCAGTAATTCTTCTTTATTCTTATAATTGATTGCAATTAAATTTGGCTCGATCTTTTAAAAGATCGAGCCAAATTTAAATATATCTTGATACGATCATGAGACTTGACAAATCGAGATTCTTCTATTCTATATATCTAGAATATAGAAAGGTATAATACAATAAACAAATACAAATCAAAATATAGTATTATCATACGATAATGGAATCAAATACACAGTATTTACAGAAAAAAGTCTTCGTTTATTGGGAAAGAATCAATATACTTTTAATGTCGAATCGGGATTCACTAAGACAGAAATAAAGCATTGGGTCGAGCTCTTCTTTGGTGTTAAGGTAGTAGCTGTGAATAGCCATCGACTACCCGGAAAGGGTAAAAGAATGGGACCTATTCTGGGACATACAATGCATTACAGACGTATGATCATTACCCTTCAACCGGATATTCTATTCCACTTCCACTTTTTAAATTAAAGGGTATTCTGAAAGAGGTATTTCTTTCATTTTCACAATTGCTTTTTTTTTTTTTTGAATCCAATTTAAAGTTCGATTAGAAAGATAGAAAGGCCATGAGAATGGAAAAAGAAAAATCAAATTATCCATTCCATTCATTTTTTTTATAGATATAGATAAAGAATACTAACTATTCTAGAAAAGTATTCTTTATCTATATCTATAAAAAATCTTTATTTTGCAAACTCAAAAATACAATAGTCAATATTCCTTATAATAGATATACTTAATTATATCATAAGAATCTTAAGATATATTTCGAATAGATAGAAATAGTAAATTGGAATTGAGACACCTATTCTATGACAGATTTAAACTTACCCTCTATTTTCGTGCCTTTAGTAGGCTTAGTATTTCCGGCAATTGCAATGGCTTCTTTATTTCTTTATGTGCAGAAAAATAAGATTGTCTAGAACCGACGGGGCCAAATTTGCTCAATGTATTTCCAGGATCATAATACAAATATTTTTTAGTGTAAGTAATATATTAATATGATAGGGTATGTAGCTCTTTCTACACACAAATGAAAAACGTCTATGGATGCAGATATAGGCTACGAGTAAAATACGAGTAAAAAAGAATACATATGCGTAGCCGAGTTTTTTTCATTTTAAGTGGATCCAGAAATTTTTTTGAATAGAAAGTCAATGTATCTAACCAATTTTTTCACAGGAGTACTAGCTGCTGAAGGCGATTTCAGAATCAAAAAAAGTAAAGTCAAAATCATTTAGCTTATTCTCTCAATTTCAATTAACCGCTGCTGGATTTAGTATATCTAATATGAATTGGCGATCAGAACACATATGGATAGAACTTCTAAAAGGTTCTCGAAAAAGAGGTAATTTTTTCTGGGCCTGTATTCTTTTTCTAGGTTCATTAGGATTCTTAGCGGTTGGGGCTTCCAGTTATCTTGGTAAGAATATGATATCCGTACTTCCATCTCAACAAATTCTTTTTTTTCCACAGGGGGTCGTGATGTCTTTCTACGGAATCGCGGGCCTATTCATTAGCTCCTATTTGTGGTGCACTATTTTGTGGAATGTAGGCAGTGGTTATGACCGATTTGATAGAAAAGAAGGAATAGTGTGCATTTTTCGTTGGGGATTCCCTGGAATAAAACGTCGCATCTTCCTTCGATTCCTTGTGCGGGATATCCAATCAATTAGAATTCAGGTTAAAGAGGGTCTTTATCCTCGTCGTATCCTTTATATGGAAATACGTGGCCAGGGAGTCATTCCCTTGACTCGTACCGATGAAAAGTTTTTTACTCCACGAGAAATTGAACAAAAAGCTGCCGAATTGGCCTATTTCTTGCGCGTACCAATTGAAGTATTTTGAGTACCAATTGCAATTTTTTTCATTTAAATTGTAAGGGTATTTTCTAGTATTTATCTAAAGGAAGGAACAACTGAGGATAAGAGAAAATTGCTTCTAATTTGTTTTGTCCAAGTGAGATATATGGCCTAATATTCTTCCCTTTTCATATGAAAGAGCTTTTTTTTTTTTATTCTATTTCTCTATTCCACTCCATTTAGATCTAAGAAAGAACCCAATACAATGAAATTCCACTAGTATACAAAAAGAGAAATAGATACAAACACAAGGTCTCAAACCTTGTTATAGAATTTGGGCTTCAAAAAAAAAAGAAATATCATATAGAGTCAGCGAATGAAGCGGATTCATTAACAACTCAATTTACAGATCAAAAATGAAAAAAAAGAAAGCATTGCCTTCTTTCCTATATCTTGTATTTAGCGTGCTTTTGCCCTGGGGAGTCTCTTTCTCTTTTAACAAATGTCTGGAACTTTGGATTAAGAATTGGTGGAATACCAGGCAACCTGAAACTCTCTTAACGGATATTCAAGAGAAAAGGATTCTAGAAGGATTCATAGAATTAGAAGAGCTTTTTCTCTTGGACGAAATGATAAAAGAGAAACCGAAGACACATGTACAAAAACCTCCTATAGGAATACACAAGGAAATAATACAATTGGCCAAAATAGATAATGAGGACCATCTCCATATCATTTTGCATTTCTTAACAAATATAATCTGTTTGGCTATTCTAAGTGGTTCTTTTTTTCTGGGTAAAGAGGAACTTGTCATTTTGAATTCTTGGGTTCAGGAATTCTTCTATAACTTAAATGACTCAATAAAAGCTTTTTTTATTCTTTTAGTTACGGATTTTTTTGTTGGATTTCACTCCACCCGCGGTTGGGAACTACTAATTCGTTGGGTATACAACGATCTTGGATGGGCTCCTAACGAGCTAATTTTCACTATTTTTGTTTGTAGTTTTCCTGTGATTCTAGACACGTGTTTGAAATTTTGGGTCTTTTTTTGTTTAAACCGTCTATCTCCTTCGCTTGTAGTCATTTATCATTCAATTAGTGAAGCATAATTGGCTTTCCTAATATTAATCAAATTCGCATTTTTCTTCCTTTAAAAAGAAAGCCCTTTTCCTTTTTAGCAAAATTCTTTCTATTTCTACCTGCTCAAGGTATTCATCATTTCAGTACAACTGTTGCAGTAGAATGACAACAGACTCGTGTATAGGGAACTAGATTAACTTAGCTACCTATCTAATTTATTGTAGAAATTCCGGGATCCGCGATTGGACATGGAAAATAGAAATACGTTTTCTTGGTTAAAGGAACAGATGATTCGATCGATTTCTGTATCGATCATGATATACGTAATAACTCGGACATCTATTTCAAATGCATATCCCATTTTTGCGCAGCAGGGTTATGAAAACCCGCGGGAAGCAACTGGACGAATTGTATGTGCCAACTGC